AGAATTCATTGGGATTCTCAAGTTCCGAAGATACTTAGTTCGGACGAGTCGGAGGAATAGGGTGAACTAACCTAAGAGAGTTCCGCATCATGAACTTTGTACCGCGCACATCCCTTAATCGGCTATAGAAAGAGATGGGCTGTTGAAAGTTACATGAAGAAATAGAAAATATAATATGAGATGAAAGAAAACACAAAGAAATGAAAGAGGATCGAAGTCTATTTGTACGGTATCTGAGATGAATCGTAGATAGTCGTCCCACCCTCGAGACTCTATTTTTTGGAGTTTTTTTAATCAACTAAATTAACCTTTCGAATATGATTAAGTTTTTTTTTGAACGAGGAGGGGACACAGTCTGAAAAAATAGATCAAGAAGAAAAAAACTATAATTATTTATTATTCTCTTTTCCCTACATTATTTTATTTTACATATTAAATATACGCTTTATATATGAATAAAGCGTAGAGCTCCATACACCTAGATGGATAAGTATGGATCACGATCCATACTATTAATGTAATGAATATCTATATAAATCAATTTGATAGAATAGATACTCAATACAAATTAATCATGTGCCAGGAACCAGATTTGAACTGGTGACACGAGGATTTTCAGTCCTCTGCTCTACCAGCTGAGCTATCCCGACCATTCTCAACGCATAATCCTTTTTTTATTTTACTAACCGAATTCGGTTAGTAAAATAAAAAAAGGATTACAAAGTTTTATTTCGGCCCTAAACTTTTTTGGATCTTCACAACGAAGACTTTCTAAGTTTCGGTACGAGGAAGAGTATAGATTGTTAATGATTCCTCAAAAGGGGATTCCTTCCTCAAGGATGTTCATTTCTACGTGTATCATATCTATTATAAGATTTGTGATAAGAAAAAATTTTGCTCATATCCATTTGTGAAAGAGTAGAATGAATGAGACAGATAACGACTTTTGAAACGTTAACAAAAAGGAAAAGAGAATAGAAACAATAATTAGGGAATCGGATCCCAAGAGTCCTTTTTGGGGATAGAGGGACTTGAACCCTCACGATTTCTAAAGTCGACGGATTTTCCTCTTACTATAACTTTCATTGTTGTCAGTATTAACATGTAGAATGGGACTCTATCTTTATTCTCATACTATTAATCAGTTCCTCAAAATAAAAAGATCTATCAGACCTTGGAGTGAAGAATTTGATCAATTAATATTCGACTCTTTCTTAAACTTGGAATCAATTGACAACAATTCGCTTATTTGCCATGTAATCTAAATATGACAAAATAAAAGGGCAGGTCATCATTAATCATTTGAAGATAGTACTTTAGTATATATGTATGTATATAGGTTTATCCTTTACTTTAGACTTTCGAAAGTTGTGACGTAAGGATTCCTTTAGTAACGCAACGCGGTCAACCCAACTCCATTTGTTAGAACAGCTTCCATTGAGTCTCTGCACCTATCCTTGTGTTATTCTTGCTTTCTGAATCTTTCTTTGTTTTCGGACAATAGGATTTGGCTCAGGATTGCCCATTTTTAATTCCAGGGTTTCTCTGAATTTGAAAATTATCACTTAGTAAGTTTCCGTACTAAGGCTCAATCCAATTAAGTCCGTAGCGTCTACCAATTCCGCCATATCCCCTTTTTTTGTCTCATTATTATGCCATTCTCTTTTTTTTCTTGCATTTCAATTAAATTGGACCCACTTAATTCATATTCATTAAATACCGATTTCTATATTGAATATCTAAAAGTTTTTCCTCGTTTTTGCTTATCTTCTATCTTCTTTTCTCTTTCTCGACGACCCATATTTGGTACAATCAGAAATCATTCTATTATTTAGATATCCGCAATTCAATATATATGTATATACACCACATACATATTATATATGCCTTTCTTTCTCTCATTTTTTCGTGAAATTTCGAATACTCGAAGGATCACTTCTTTTTTTCGTCTTAGCTTCCACCTTTCCGAATGAAACGAAACGTAATGTTTCATCATGATCTAAATTTAATTTATCTGTATTGCATCTTTCTATTTCATTTTTTCTTTCCCTAGAGCAACCCTTCCATAATTCTAGATAATTCTAATCTAATTAAAAATAACGAAAAGAATAGCGAAAACGAAAATTTATTACATCTATTTATTACATTCGAAATTGAATTTCTACAATGTAATAAATTCGATTTCGATAAATCTAAAAAAGGAATTTATAGAATAAAAATTTGAGATTCTATCTATTCTATCTATATATATATATTATATATATAGATAGAATCTATTCATTCATATTATTTGATTTCATTCATATTATATACTCATATTTTTTTTCTTTTTTATTCTATTCAAATTCAATTCCTTTTTTTTAATAATTTGATATGTATTTCTATTCTAGAATATTAGAATTCTATAAATCAAAAATATATATTAAATAATCTTAAGTATAAAATATAAGAAATGAAAAACGAAAACTAAAATTTGACTACCTAATTAAGATATTCTTTA